AAAAAATCAATCCGCTTGTACAATTTAATCTATATCGAATTAATCTATATCGAATTTAAATATCAGAATAGCTGATATAGTCATCATTCAATGGGTCAGGTCCACTTACTTTTTATTGATTTATAATTTTATGGTGGGTTTGATAAGAACAATGGAGAAGTAAGAATACTTTGGTTATTAATAATAGGGATTGGATATCTAGAATATTCTCGAATATTTCTATTATATCCCAGGACCAAAAATTTGAATAATGATACATGAAGAGGACTACTATGTCACTACAGGGTAGACTACTCCTAATAAGTGCAATTAGTTATTATGATAATGAATAAATGTTCAACTTTCTAACTATAACTCATAATAATCAGAACTCATTATAATGGTGGTTACCTTTTTCTTTTTTTAGAAAAAAAAAAAATATCTCTGTTCTCCGCTGAAAAACGAAGACTAAATCTTGAGTTTAGTGGAAAAAGCCCTTTATCGGATTTGAACCGATGACTTACGCCTTACCATGGCGTTACTCTACCGCTGAGTTAAAAGGGCCCGTTTTATTCAATTCATGAATTTTCCATTATGAGTCTAATGTATATATGTCTGCATATATGTATATATGTACATATATGCATAGGGGTTCATACAAGAACCATCAAATAAAAAAATTCTATGGAATCATAACATAAAAGTAGGAAAGACTCTTCGGATCTAGTCATACCATTAGATTCTATTGACAATTCCAAAAAACTGTTCATAGTATGATAATACTATGATGATGATTATCATAGTATGATGACGGTCGGGTGGATATGCCCCTATCGTCTAGTGGTTCAGGACATCTCTCTTTCAAGGAGGCAGCGGGGATTCGACTTCCCCTGGGGGTAGGGAGGAAGTTGATCGTAGATTATCAATAAATCTAGAATTAATTCTTCCTGGGTCGATGCCCGAGCGGTTAATGGGGACGGACTGTAAATTCGTTGACGATATGTCTACGCTGGTTCAAATCCAGCTCGGCCCAATAATTCGTTGCTCCATGAATATGAAATAACCAATTTGTCCTCCAGAAACAGAAATGCCTGATCCGTAGAAATGAAGAGAAAGAGTCAATTTTTTCTCTATCCATGTTTTTCTCATTCGTTCTGATTTTTCTAACGATCTAGATTAATGATACTTAATCTTAATTAAGTATCATAAAAATAAAAATAGTTCTTTTTCTCATTGAAAAATTGATTATCCATTTTTTTGGCAATAAAATAACCACTCGTTACTAGTAATCCGTGTCGCTCTCACTATATTCCATATCCATGTGGATATTCAGTATATCATTCCTGTTTCTGTTACAACACAACGAATAGAATGTTCTTATAAAACTAGTAAGAATATGTATGCCATACACCTTGCTGGGATTGTAGTTCAATCGGTCAGAGCACCGCCCTGTCAAGGCGGAAGCTGCGGGTTCGAGCCCCGTCAGTCCCGAACTAGGATCCGATGAATTGATAAATTCATCTCTCCATTTTCTGTGAAAGGGGGGACAGGTAGCAAGATCTAATCCCCAGCGGGGATCCTTATTTCTTTTGTTTTTCCTTTCGCATTTATCATCAGACAAGTACGGGAATTTCAATTTCTTTCACTAATACCGATTGATAAGGGGAGACATATGTAAGTTGGTACAATCGGTGGCATTACTATATTCAGTATTTTAATAGATACCATACTCGTCTGACTTTCTTTTTCAATTGTTCAAGAACAATGAAATGGAATAGAGTTCCCCTATTTTTACCGGGAATACATACACAAATTGTATTCGTTTATTGTACGATACACAATGAACTTAACATAATTACCTCGACTTTGTTTGTGTATCCTCAATTACTAATTGGAAACAATCTATCTATTCTCATGCAAATTGCACACTGAATTTTTGATGTATGCGTTCTAGTCTCAATCCAAGAAAGAAGAAGAGATACTATACTAATAAAATAAAAGACCAAGCAACGCCCCTTTTTAGTAAATTTGTTGGAATATTAGATCTTTTCCACTTAGCACCCGTCCCTTTTTCCATCTCACTTCTACTGTTTGGATCTGTGTGACCCATAGAATACCGGTCATATAATATCTCATAATTGTATGTATAAGTATAAGGAAAGAGAGTTGTATAAGGAAGACAAAGACAGTAGGTTATGGAAAAGAAAAAAAAGTGGAAAAAAGAATGAAAAATTCAATGGAATTCCTGATCCAATAAAGAATCCCATTTCGGATTTAGTATGGATAAAATAAAAGATTTTCTTATGTTATACTATTCAATTCTCGACGATGAATCGATTTGATAGATCAGATATTGTTATTCATAATATTGATCCGATTCAGTATCATCAGAATTCAATTCATCCCATTGAATTGACAGGAGTAAAATTTCTTATCTCTATGGGATTAGATCCCGAGTTATTGCGAAGTAAAAAAAACAATGAGATTATGGAAGTCAATATTCTCGCATTTATTGCTACTGCACTGTTCATTCTAGTTCCTACTGCTTTTTTACTTATCATCTACGTAAAAACAGTCAGTCAAAATGATTAATTTAACTGAAACTTGGTTGGATTATTAGTTCTTATCAATGATTGAAGAAATAAAAGAAAGGGATTAAAACTCCAAGTTTTAAATGAAATGATTTGGCTGGAATCATAAGTATCTGAGATAGTGTGGTAGAAAGAACTATATTATATATAGTTCTTTCTACCACACTAGATAGTATTGTATATTTTTATCATATAAATTTATTATCATATAAATAGTATGATCATTAAATAGTATGATCATATAAATTTTATCATATAAAGTTGTATACAGATATGGTTTTATATAGATATAGATCAATTTACAATATGTACATGTATTAGATGTACATCTAATACATATACATCGAAATAGCAGTCTAATTCTATTTCTTTTTTTTTTCGCTACATCTACTTGTATGGGTTTCGATCAATCCAAAATAATCCAAGGCCAACTCTTCTAATTCCTAGGCTTCTTATAACTTATAACTTAATATATATATATATATATATTTAGTTTATTATATTATATATAAATAAATATATATTATACATTATATATAAATCTAATTCCCGAGATCCATCGAAAAATCAATGGAGGAAAAATAGTATGGGTATGGGCATATATTAACTATATAAAATAAAAATAAAAGAAAACGAAAGCAAGGAATCTTTTTTTTTTTTTTTTAGTTTCGCAAAACGATCAATTAAACGATTGATACAATTCGATCACTCAATCGATTATTCAATTAGTAGTACCCCTAGAGTCCACTTCTTCCCCATACTACGAGTGAGAGGGAAAATGTAAAGACTACCATTAAAGCAGCCCAAGTGAGACTTACTATATCCATGTGAATTATGTCTCCTATCTCTATGAAGGAATTATTTCATTATTGATTATTGATCAATAATCATAGTGGAATCAATGGTGCAGAGTCAAAAGAAAATAGGATTATGACTTAAGGCTATTGATGAACTAATCCAATGAATCTACTCGTAACAAGTTCCTATATTATAAAATATCTGGTAGAATCGGGAAGCATTAAGCACAAATACGATACACACACCTTTTATTTGGAAATAGCAAAGGAATGCTCCTAATGGAACATGTAGAAATAGTAAGACCTATTGTTTGTTACCTTTCTTTCATAAGCAAAAGACGTCAAAATATACCATCAAGATAGATAACCATCTATCTGATACCTCTATTTTATTTGATCTAAGGCTTACGTCTTTCTTTCTGTGAAAGAATGGAATGGTAAGACACCACCACCATTACTACATACATTCTTTTTTTTGTAATCCCCTACACGGGCAAAGAATTTTTTTTCAACTTTTCTTTTTACTCTATAAATAAGAGCCGCCCAACCATGTTGATTGAATGTTTGAGTACTCAAAGCCTCTCGTGAGGCTGGATACTAAGATTTCCGACCTCTTACTTTCGTAGTTCTGAATCCCAGAATTGACTCTCACTATTTATTTGATTCAATTGATATCATAAATCAAATAAATGTCCGAATCAATTATTAATAAGTAAGGGTTACTTCATACCTATTGGTACCGGTTTGGACCGGTACCCAGAACCCAGATTTTGAGAAAAAAAATTTACAGTTTTTTTTTATAGAATTATGGATTCTAAAAATCAAGTATCGACAGGCCTAGTCGTTTGCCTCTGCTTCTTGCGGGGCAAGAATTTGTCGAGTTAGATCAGCAGAATAAGAAATTTCAAGTCTTTTGTTGATCAGGCGACACCCGGATTTGAACTGGGGATAAAGGATTTGCAGTCCCCCGCCTTACCACTTGGCCATGCCGCCAAATCTGATCCAAAAAAAAATGGATAATATTTTTATCCATCCATATTCTATTACTAATTTTTTTTTGATCTTGAATCCCATTGTACTTATCCCTTTTCAAAAATTAATCCCTATTTTTTATTGGATCCAGTTTAGATTATTCTCTTCGATTGATTGTATCTCAAAAGACACACTGCTTAAAAACTTCCCTTCTCCTTCTATTGAAAAGAGAAAAAATAGATTTCCGGTCACAGACCGAAAAATTCAGGGCAAATTGGAACCATTAACTATTTTTACTTTAGAATTAGTGAACGGTTCTTAAATTTGTATCTCAAATTGTGTTTCTTTAATGGTATAACAAAATCAAATTGATTTACGACTAATCAGTATCAATTATTTTCAATAATCAATCCTTTTCAATTTCAATTATAACAAAATATATGTGTATATGTAAACCCCAGAACAGAAATTGTTACACAGATACCGAATTGGGTCTTTCTCTTATGTACATATCCCTATAGAGAATTATCGTGCTTAAATTTTTCATTGAATATTTTGAATAGAAAATAGGAATTATGATATAGTGCGACCTGACTTCTGTTGCCACAAGTAAAATTACGATAAAAGATGCGATATGCGGATAGGTATATCGGCATGTACT